AAACATATTTTTCTATTTTCTTTATTTAATTAATTTCTACCTAGAAAACTATCATTACTTTCTAAATATCTAGTTACCCCTCTTCATGAACGATCATGCCCCATAACCCTATCCATTTCTGTTCATATAGACAAGTTCTGAGGATATACATATTTAGGTTCTATTCCTCCTCTTTTTCATAAATCTTGAAATTTTACTCTATCTTGATGTACTTCTTTTTTTCATATATCTCACATATATTCTTTATTGATTAAATCAAAATATTTAACATATAATGCTACAGGGTCAGAAGGATTGCCATAATGTTTAATACCTAGAGATAATAGACCATCCGGAGAATTACATTCTATAGGTATTCCCATATATGTAGCAGGATGTTGTGTATCATAAATTATAGCATCAGTTAATTTTTTTCAACCTTCAAGATTAAGATTAAGATTGAAATTCAATTCACCATTTATTGGATGTGAAATTCTTATAGAGTCAAAATAATAGTGATATTTTCCATTACTATGACTTGCTATTCAAGGAGTTCTAGTTGGAATAGTTTTAACCTCACAATAATAATGCGGATATCTGTTATTTCGAGGTGAGACGTGAGTAACCACATTACTAGGTAAGGCTTGACTAGTTTCATTTCTTGGTGAGGCTCCATAAAGGTCTGGTGATCCTTGATTATTAGGATTTTGCGGTGACATAAAATTAATAAGATTATTTCTTAAATTAAGTTTTTTAATCTCATTTTTATCTAAATTATGGCCATATATGTCATAATCCATATAAGGTTCTATAAATAAACAGTTTATAATATAACTAATAAATATCAAAATACAATTTAAGTATTCTAATGTACTAATAATATTTATATATTCATTTATAAAATATCTAAGTATTATACCTATAATAAATATAGTAGAAATTCTACAAAAAATTCTTTTCAATGTTTTCATCATAATTGTAATAATATAAAAAATAATAATCTCGTACGTTGTTATACTTTTTCGAGAATATCCAAAATTAAGATATTAATAATAATAACTTAATATGATTATTCTCATAGTTAGAAATAGAAATTTCACGAAATAATAAAGTAAGATTTCCTTACAGCAAGAGTACTTGGACTCGAACCAAGAATTTGAAGGTTGAAGCTTCCTATTTTGCCAATTAAACTACACTCTTTGGTAGTCTAATGCAGAGAATATCAGATTCAAACTGATGAAGCTATTTCTAACCAAGTAAAACTCAAACTTACCGCCTTAAACCACTCGGCCAATTCTCTTTGTTTGTAATGTTCTTTATAATCATAGTAATTCCTCAGTGGATCGAACACTGATAATATCCTTATCAAGAATACACTTTACCTGTTAAGTTAAGGAATTTTGAACAAAAAAGGACTTGAACCTTTAACATTTTGTGTTTAAAAAAAACGTTCTTCCAATTTAACTTATTTCCCTTTTAAAACTGAAGAACTTATTTCTTCAGAGTCTTTTTAATTTATTATTGTTTAACTGTTTCTTGTTTTATTGTTATAATAATGGCCCCTACCATTACAACTAATAAAATTATACTTACAAGGAATAATCACATATTATATGATGTATATAAAATATTACCTATTGTTGAGATATGACTTGTTTCTGTTATTGTACCATCTCAACTGTTACTTGTTACAAACATAATGTTATGTGTATCTATATCTAGATTTGAATTTGTGTTCATGATTATATCACTGTATTTACTTGTAGGTAAATAGTATAATATATTACTTAATTTACTATTATAACTGTTTAATATAGCCATATAGTAAGGTAATAATTGGAATAATGCATAATTGAATAATATTGTTATAAATAAAGCTAAGGGTATACTATTTACATTATTACTTTGTAATTCACTTGTTCTTATGTTTAATAACATTAAGATGAACAAGAATAAAATAGATACTGCTCCAATATATACAATTAAGTAAGAAAAACCTATAAATGTTAATCCAGATAGGATTAAATATACAGATATTGATCCAAATAAACCTATTAAAGATAATAAAGATGCTATAGGATTTTTATTCACTATAACTGCTATACCAAATAATAATGCTATTACACTAATTATATCTAGAAATTCCACTGTATGTCCACTTGTTAAAATTTCATTTACAGAGAATAATTGATTCATATTTATTTATTTAAATAACCTATATTTAGGAATTTTATTAATAAGCTTTATAGAATAATTTATATAGCTGATAACGCAGCAATTATACGGATAGTCAGATTTGAACTGACACACGCTGAGTGGAAATCAGAAAGTCTACCATTAACCTATATCCGTTTAGAGAATAATTTCTCTAGTATTTTGAATTAAGATCCTCAATAGTACATTGATACGTATAAGAATAATCATACAACGTCAACAAAATGTCAGTATAGTATACCTCCTTCATAACCTAAATGGTGATGATCTGTTAAGTGGTATGCGTATATTCTTCATAATCCTACTGCTAAGAATATTGTTCCTACGATAACGTGGAATCCGTGGAATCCTGTACCGAAGAAGAAACATGTTCCGAATACACCATCACTTATAGTAAATGAAGATACGTTATAAACAATTCCTTGGAATAATGTGAATATTAAAGCTAATAATACTGAAAGTACTGTACCATAAATAGCTCCTGATCTTTCACCTTTAATTAAAGAGTGATGCGCGTATGTTATAGTAGCACCACTAGATAATAAGATTACTGTGTTTAATAAAGGTAATTCGAAAGGATTTACAGGTTCTATTCCCATAGGAGGTCATTGAGCACCTAATTCTACAGTAGGTGTTAATGCACTATGGAAGAATGCTCAGAATATAGCTACGAAGAAAAGAGCTTCAGAAACTATAAATAATATAATTCCTAAATTTAGCCCTTTTTGTACAGCTAATGTGTGATTACCTAAATATGTACCTTCTGATATTATATCTCTGAATCACATAGTCATAGAAGTTACTACTGTAGCTAAGGCTAAGTAAAAGAATATATAACTATTACTAAATAAGTGCATTGATAATGCAGCGTTTACTGTTAAAGTAAATAATGATATACTTGTGTATAAAGGTCACGGTGAAGGTGACACTAAATGGAAAGGATGATCTTGAAAATTACTTCTTATTGTGTTAGTCATTTATATAAGTAATTAAAAATACAGCTTAAAACATTGATTCAAAAGCCCCTAAGACGAATCGAACGTCTATCATATAATTAACAGTTATATGCTCTACCGTTGAGCTATAGAGGCTAATCGGAAAAGAGGTGAATTGAACACCTAAGTGTATAAAACACAACACGTAGCAAGTGTCTTACCCTACCAATGGAAGACTTTTCCTGTAGAACGAATTAGATCAGAATCGAACCGACATCTATTTCCGTGACAGGGAAATCCTTTACCTAATTAAGTTACTAATTCTAGGAGACAAGAGATTCGAACTCTTACAAGCAACAGCTATTGAGTTTACAGCTCAACCCTTCTTACCAATAAAGGAACCCTCCTTTATATAATATAATAAAATATATTATATATAATTATCGTTAAAATTAATTAATCCCGTGCAACTTCCACTACACGATACCGTATATTCAGACTTAACACTAATTAGAGCCACGCATACGAAGATTCTTAATAATAGAATATAGAACCTGCTTATTCTTTTTACTGATCATCAAGAAAGCAAACTTATTGCGCATGCTCTTTTCAGCATGTGACGAGTGGTTAGTACCAATCCAAGGTAAATTCACCGTGACATGGTGATTCACGATTATCTAGTAATTTACTTATTCATATAGTCGAGTTACAGACTATAATCCTTAAATTTTATATCCTATTTTTAGAGATTAGCTTAAATTCACATTTTTGCATCTCTTTGTGTAGGAATATGTGGCACGTCTATAGCCCACAATATCAAGGCCATGATGACTTGTCTTTGTCCCCTTTTTCTTTCCAAATCCTGGATCAAATGCTTTATCGTAATAAAAAAAAAATAAAGCTCAGGGATTGCGTTAATTTCATGGAAACCACAGTTCACAACATTAACTGAAAACAGCCGTGCAACTCCTGTAAAATATTCAAATTATGGTAAGGTTTTTCGTGGATCATCGAATTAAACAACATACTTCACTACTGGTGTCAGAAACGGTCTAGTGATTTCAGTTCCTGCGTTGCCACATTACTCTTGAGGTGGAATGCTTACACTTTCATTTATAGACTAAATATTGTTTAATAGTTAGTTCATTACTGATAAACTAATTAATTAAAGCTTAATCTAACCTATGACATTCATCATTTACTGCAAAGACTACTTGGGTATCTAATCCTGTTTGTGCTCTGTGCCTTCGTCCTTCAACGTCAGTTTTTACATAGAGGGCTGCCTTCGCCTTTACCGAGTCCCTTTGGTATAATAGAATTTCATCTCTCCTCCTCAAGTACTGCCCTCTTATATCAAACTCTAGTCAAGTACTAACATTATAGAAGCTATATTGACCGTCTAGGTACCCTTTAAACCTAATTAAGATGAATAACACTAGTCTCTTACGTATTACCGCGGCTGCTGGCACGTAATTAGCCAAGACACGATATATATACCGTCATTATCGACATATAAACAAAGCTTTATTCAATTTTAATATATTCTTATAGATTATATATAATAATATAATCAAAATAATACTTTCCACTTCTCCAAGTTGCCAGTTCAGCCGTTAGGCCATTGACCAAGATACCTCTACTGCTGTACTAACTTGCATTGGGGTTTTTTCAGACCCAATGTGGTCGATCAACCTTTCAGATTCGACTACGAGAGTTTTAGGCTAGTTAAGCCATCACCTTAACTACTACCTATCCCGAAGATATTTATTGTCCTCTTAAAGCAGGATTACTTATCCCTTTATGTATTATGAAGGATTTACCTCCACTTTAAGGTCGGCTAAGAATATCATTATACTCACCTGTACACCACTTTTTAATTTATGTAGTAAACTACCAATTAAAACGTACGATTAGCATGTGTCAAGCACTTGGACAGCATTCAATCAGAGCCATCACCAAACTCATCTATTTTTATGATATAAATTTCTTTACATCACCATAAGTTCTAATGTTTTTTGTTATAAGGAGAATAATAAACTATATAATGTATCTAATTTATAACTTAAGTTATATTAATATTAGTCTAATTTAAAATTTATAATTGTTCGCTTAATATAGTATATATGAATAAATAACTATTCATTACTTATTTTTAATTTCTATTCTTATAATTCATAACTTTCATTATTCCTTTATGTTAAGGATAAATTATTAGTGTATCTATAATTTTCCTAATTTACTATTTATTCTCACTTATTATTTTTTTTTATTTTGTTAATAACAAATATTAGTGTAAGTCTAATCCGTCTTTAATATATGAAGTAGATAATACTACGAATACTTGTGCTTGGATAAAGGCTATAGCTAATTCTAATCCTGAGAATGCTATTATGAATGTTAATGGGATTAATCCTAAGATAAAGAAGATTATTCCTGAATTCATTATGTTATAAACGAATCCACTTAATATTGCTAATAACATGTGACCAGCTGTTATATTAGCTGCTAATCTTAATCCTAATGAAACATTTCTAGCTAAGTATGAAATGAATTCTATTATTACTAATAATGGTAATAAACCTAAAGGACATCCTGCTGGTACTAATAATGAGAAGAATTTTAGACCGTGTTTAGAGAATCCTAATATTGTGGCTCCTAATACTATAGTGAAACTTAATGCAAATGTTAATGCAAAGTGTCCTGTAGATGCGAAGCTATAAGGTATCATACCTATTAAATTATTTACTAATATAAATATAAATAATGTATAAATAAATGGGAAGTATACTTGTCCTCCTTTGGCATTTATTTGTCCTGTAACAATATTGTGTATTGTTACGTATAAAGATTCTTGAGCTATAGATCAGTTGTTACTTACTAATTTTGTTTTGGTTAGTTGCAATAAGCTTAATATTAATGTTATTAATGCTCCTAATGTTAAGTAGAATCCTATGTTTGTTAATGATAAGTGTAAATTACCACCTAAAACTTCTAAATTTAATATGTCTCTTACTTCAAATTGATCTAAGGGACTTCTTATTTCTGTGAATAAATTTTGTGTGTTTAAAAACATTAGTAGTATAATCACTACTAGAATATATATTTTGAAATAACTAATTATTTATAACTTTAAGTTATAATATTTATACAAAGCTACTATTTATATTAGCTTATGAATAAAATATATTTTATTTATAAACATACGGGATAAGAATAAACGAACTATTCTTGGTAATATGTATTTAGATAATACGTATAATACTAATACTATGATAGTAAAAGAAAATACTATTTCATTCATATAATAAAAAGGTGTTAATTGAGGCATATTTTGTTTTCTTTTTATTTTTATAATACGTAAATTATTTTAATCGTAAATTAAATGAAAGGTATAATAAATTTTGTTATTATACGCTATATATTAGACTATTCATAGAGTAATCTAATACGTTTAATATTAATGAAGGATAAATACCAAATACTACTGTAAATACTACTAGTATAAATAGCATTAAGAATTCATGACATAATATGGAATTCTCTTTTATATACGTCGTATATACTTTCTTGTAAGAATCTTGTAAATGTTCCACCGAAGCTGTTCTATTAAACATGTATATTGTGTAAGCTGCAGAGAATACTATAGATGAACATGCAAATACTCCTAATACTGGTAATTTTTCTAAGAATCCTACAAAATTTACTGTTAATGGAGCTCCACAGTTACCTAAGGCTAATATGAAGAATAATGTTGAGAAGATAGGCATTAATTGAGCAGCACCTCTATAGAAGAATATACTTCTAGTACCAGTTCTGTCATATAATATTCCACCTGCACATATGAATAATCCACTAGATACAAATCCGTGGGCTAAACCTAATATTATACTTCCTTCTATCCCTTGTATTGTATTACTAAATGCACCTATTAAGTATACAGCTGCGTGACAAACAGAACTATAAGCTATTAATTCCTTAACGTCTGTTGTTCTTATTGTACTAAAACTAGCATAAATTATTGTAATTACAGCTATTGTATATATTACAAATGTATAATCTAATGCTGCTTTAGGTAATATAGGTAATATTATTCTAAATATACCATATAAACTTAATTTTAATACAATAGCGGCTAATACTATACTACCTCCTAATGGAGATTCAACGTGAGCTTTTAATAATCAATTGTTCAAGAATATTGTAGGTGTTTTTACAGCAAATGCTATAAATATTCCTATGAATAAGAATACTTGTGTTTTATATTCAAAGTTTAATTTAAATAGAGTATCGAAATCTGTACTACCCATTATTGAAGATGTACTTAATATTGATAATAATAAGAATAATGACCCTCATAATGTATATAAGAATAAATAATAACTAGCACTAACTTTGTTATCAGATCCAAATATACCTACTAATATAAATAGAGGAGGTAATATACTTTCGAAAAAGATATAGAATGACATTATATCTAATACCATAAATACGGCTAGTAATAATGTTTCTAATAATAACATTATAATTAAGTATGCTCTTACATTTTCTTTTATAGAGTCTCAATTAGATAATATTGCTATTGGCATTATTAATGTTGTTAATAATACAAAGTATACAGATATACCGTCTACCCCTAAGTAAATATCAAATAATTGTACATTATAATGTTCTTGTACAAATTGGAATTGATTTGTACTATTATTAAATAATATAAACATAACTAATGATATAATTAAATTTATAACAGTAGCTATTAATGCTATTGTTTTTGTATAGACTTCTGTACTTTTGTAATATGAGTCTATAGTAGATACTATTATTGTACCTATTAATGGTACGGCTAATAAAGAGGATAATCACATCTTATAAAAGAGGTTATCTTCGAACTTTAGATTATATATTCATACCTATGGACATGCATTTCACGGTTGTACTTTATTTTTGTTTATAGTATATTAGAATAAACTTATGTTTATGAAATATATCCCAAATATATGTAATAGACATGGAACTGATATTATAAATGCCAATGAGATAGCTAATATACGGACAGGTAATAATACAGTTGAACAGAATGGCATTGATTGGTCACCACGTATTCTAGGGAAAGATGCTCTTACTCATATGACAGTAAATACCATCATTGAACTTTTAATACCTAAAGCTAAGCGATATAATAATCCATCTACTGCAGAACTAGTTAATAATTCTCTTAATTTGAAATATTCGTTAGATGTTATTCATTCTATATTGAATAAATAAGCATAAATATAATTTATTGAGTCGAAAAAGTAAACATGCTCGCCACCTAATAAGTCACCACCTAAAAATAATATACTAGTTAATATACACATAATAACTATAATTGCATATTCGGCTAAGAAGAAGAAAACGATAACCACAGCAGCATGTTCTGTCATAAAGCCACTAACTAACTCAGATTCAGCTTCAGCTAAATCAAATGGAGCTCTATTAGTTTCAGCTACAGCACCTATGTGACATATAATTAATATTACACATAAAGGTATACCTAATCATATAATTTTTTGGAATTGTACATTAATATTTAAGTTTAAGCTATTAGTTATCATAATAATTATTAATAATACTGAACTTAATACTAATTCATAGCTAATTAATTGAGCTGTACTCCTTAATGACCCTAAGAAAGCATATTTACTATTAGCACTTCATCCAGCTAATAGTATACCATATGTAGCTAATGATGATACAGCCAACATAAATAATATACCTAATTCCATATCACCTAAAGCTAATCCGGGCCCATAGGGTATCACAGCATAACCTAATAAAGCGAATATTAATGTTACTATGGGTCCTAAAAAGAATAATATTAAATTAGCTTGTGTAGGAGCTACATATTCTTTTAATATTAATTTTAAAGCATCAGCAAAGGCTTGTAATAAACCATAGTAACCTACAGCATTAGGACCTAATCTTCTTTCAAAAAAAAAAATAGTTTTTCTTCCAGCTACAGTTCCGTATGCTACTACTAATAATGCGGGTAGCATTAATAATAAATTTTCAATTATTGAAATGAAAGGCGTTGGTAAATTCATTTTAATTTAAATAAAAATGCTAGTTACCCTGCCTTTTATATTATAAAAAATTAATAATATATACCCTATTATATATTAAACTTTAGATACCCTAGATGCAAAAATAGTTAGTAATTTTTTATTAATAAACTATTTATTATTAAGGAAATATCCCCCACTCTGAGAGTCGAACTAAGGTCCTGATATTAGAAGTATCATGCTCTACCATTGAGCTAATGAGGCTTGAAATATTATATTTATATAATATTTCTACTAAAGATAAATTTAGCTTTGTAATGGTAAACTTACAAATCCGTGAGGTTTAGGTGGGCTTGATAACCCTCATTCTAAACTGCTATAACTTCTGTTTAAATTAGCTTGTAAGATATCAGTATAGAACCCAGGTGTTAATCATGGATTTCTACTTGCTACTTTACCTTCTACTAATTGTTTGAAAACAAAGTATAGGAATAAACATTCAGCTATTACACTTTCAATTGATCCAACACTACTAATTAAGTTTCATCCAGCGAATGCGTCAGGATAGTCCCCTATTCTTCTAGGCATGCCTTGTAATCCCAAGAAGTGTTGTGGGAAGAATGTCAAATTAACTCCTATAAATAATAATCAGAATTGTGTTTTAGCTAATGTTAAGTCATAATTTAATCCTAACATTTTAGGTATTCAGAAGTATCATCCGGCAAACATTGCGAATACCCCTCCCATACTTAATACGTAGTGGAAATGAGCAACTACGTAATATGTATCGTGGAATGCGATATCTAATGAAGCGTTGGCTAATACAACACCACTTAATCCTCCGATTGTGCAACATGAATACGAATCCGAATGAGAATAACATTGAAGGTGTCATTTTAATAGATCCTCCGTAACATGTAGCCAATCATGAGAATATTTTAATTCCTGTAGGAACTCGCTCATTATTAAAGTAGCAGCTGTGAAATATGCTCTTGTATCTACATCTAATCCTACTGTATACATGTGATGTGATCACACGATGAATCCTAAGATTCCTATAGATAACATAGCATAAACCATACCGATATAACCGAATATAGGTTTACTTGAGTTAGCTGATATTGTTGTACTAATTATACCGAATCCAGGTATAATTAAAATATACACTTCAGGGTGTCCGAAGAATCAGAATAAGTGTTGGAATAAGATAGGATCTCCTCCTCCAGCTACTTCGAAGAATGAAGTATTAAAGTTTCTATCTGTTAATATCATTGTTATACCACCAGCTAATACAGGTAATGATAATAATAATAATACAGCTGTAATAACTACTAACTCAGCTCACCCAAATAATGCTAATTTTTGTAATTTTATACCAGGTGTTCTCATGTTAGCTATAGTAGTTATAACGTTTATAGCACCTAATACACTACTTACCCCTGATAAGTGTAATGCAAATATTGCTAAATCTACACTAGGTCCACTGTGACTTTGTAATCCAGATAAAGGAGGATAGATTGTTCATCCTGTTCCTGCTCCACCTTCTATACATACAGAGAATATTAATAACATTAAACTAGGAGGTAATAATCAGAAACTTATATTATTTAATCTAGGGAAAGCCATATCAGGTCCACCTACCATTAATGGCATTAGGAAATTTCCAAATCCTCCGATTAATGCAGGCATAACCATAAAGAATATCATTAATAAAGCGTGAGCTGTAACGATACTGTTATATAATTGGTTATTTGATATGAATTGTACTCCTGGGCCACTTAATTCTAATCTTATTAATACTGACATAGCAGTACCTAATAATCCTGAGAATAAAGCAAATATTAAGTATAAAGTTCCTATATCTTTAGCGTTAGTTAATAAAATCATCTTTCCATACCCATTGATATTTCAGATCTTAAATTTAGGTTTGTGGTACCTTCTAATTTCAAAATTACGAAGTAATAGAGTATTGTTTCTTTAAAAATTGTTATTAATATTATTAACAACTGAGTGAACAAATGTGTTCTATTTTAAATTTTTAGTATAAATTTACATTAAATAAAATTATTTTAAAAAGCCAAAGCTGCCTTTATTTAATAATAAATATATATTATACTCCGTTTTAATACTTTAAATTAAATAGTGAATTAAATTGACATTATATATGAATATATTCTATATTAAAAATATAGTAAATTATTTAATATAATAAGTATTAATAAAAATTTTATAGTTAAGTTTTAATTGTATTGTATTTTATTTTCAATACCAAGATTATGGAGGAATTGAACCTCGTACTAATGATTTGCAATCACAGTGTAAATCCGTTTACAGCATAATCTTTTTATATATCTTAAGAAAAGATTATATAAAATTGTGTATATCACTAATAGATCTATTATCTTGATTTATTATTTGTTTGATATAAGTCCATTAAAGTGTTTTCTATAACACTAACAACAGGTACTAAGATGAAGAAGTGAGCAAAATATAATGCTGTACTTATTTGTCCAAATTCTATAAATGGACTTTCAACGTGTTTTGCACCTAATTGTTGTAATATTAAGAAGTTAGCTAAGAGTACATAGAATAAGATTTTACTTAAAGGTCTGAATTGTAAACCTCTAGTTCTACCTAAATCTGTAAATGGTAAAGCTAATATAGCAACTAATGAAGCGAACATTGCTACAACACCTAATAATTTGTTAGGTATAGATCTTAATATAGCATAGAATGGTAATAAATATCATTCAGGTACTATAGCAGCTGGTGTTTGCATAGGGTTAGCCATAATATAATTTTCGCTATCTCCTAATACATTAGGCATAAAGAATACGGACATACTTAATACAAAGAAGAAAATAAATATTGTTATTAAATCTTTGAATAAGAAGTATGGTGCGAAAGGTACTCTATCATAGTATCCTGGTACTCCTAATGGATTACTTGCTCCAGCTGTTTCGTGTACAGCTATTAAATGCATTAAAGCTAATGCAGCTAATACGAAAGGTAAAACAAAGTGTAATGCGAAGAATCTGTTTAATGTAGCATTATTAACAGAGAAACCTCCTCATATAAATTCAACGATGTCTTGTCCTATTCATGGTATAGCACTTATTAAGTTGGTAATAACTGTGGCTCCTCATAAAGACATTTGTCCATAAGGTAACACGTATCCTAAGAAACCTGTACCCATCATAAGGATTAATATTATTGCACCTATTACTCATGCTAATGTTCTAGGAGCTCTGTAAGATCCGTAGTATAATCCTCTACCCATGTGTAAGTACACTAAGAAGAAGAAAGCTGATGCAGTGTTACTGTGTAAGTAACGAACTAATCAACCATTGTTAACATCACGCATTATGTGTTCTACAGAGTTAAAGGCTTCTGCTACACTCGGGTTATAATGCATTGCTAATGTTACACCTGTTATTATTTGTATTCCTAAACATAATCCTAATAATGAACCAAAATTTCATAGGTAGTTTATATTACTAGGTTGTGAATGATCTATTAAGTATGCGTTTAAAACAACTTTAAAAAAGGATGACTTTTTAATTATCTTCATAGTTTTATTTATAAATTTAATTAGATTTTTAATGTATATATATATTATATTTAAAAACTTATATTTTAAACATAAAAACTTATAACCTACGTAAGCTATATAAACATTTTGTTTAATTATACATTGAAAGATATTTAATAATCTGTGATGTATATACTGCATATTATGCAAAGAATAATTATTTTTATGGGGTCATGAGAAGTGAAAGCTTCTTTACCTACGTAATTGCTTATTCCTAATAAAACTGCTACACATGTTACTGTTATAACATTTACTAAGTCTAAATATACTGATACGAAACTAAATATAGATAAGTAGAAACAAACACCTATTAATATATAAAGAGCATAATCTGTTACAACTCCTTTACTTAATCCAGATATAGTTTTACTTGTTTTAGTTAATATCACGTTCATTCCATATGGACCTACTCATTCTATACTTCCTTTATCTAATACTTTAGTTGTTTGACCTCCTAAATCTAACACTGTGTTAACTATATATTTATTATAGAATAATTCTACTAAGAAACGTTGGTTAAAGAAACCAAATACATAGTAACCTAATTTAGATAATTTGAAGTTTGTTACAGATTTAGGCATAAATTCAGGATAGATTATAGCTAAAGCTGAAAAACCTACTGTAAAGAAGAATGGTAATAATTTAAAGAATGTAGGCACAGCAAATTCTGTATCTATTAATATTTCATGCATTGGATGTATAAATATACTATTATCGGTAAAGAATCCTGATCCTAATCCTATAAATATATCTTTAGTTAAGAATCCAAAGTATATAGAGAATATAGCTAATATAACTAATGGTAAACTTAAGAAGATATCCCCTTCGTGAGCATTTTTGTAATAATTTACAGGACCATTAGGATTAGCTAAGAAAGTTAAGTATAACACTTTCACTGAATATAATGTAGTAAATATTGCACCTATAGTGGCAATAAAGTAAACGTTAATACTACTAAAGTGATATTGACCATAAGCAGATTCTAATATAAAATCTTTACTATAGAAACCTGTCATAAATGGGAAGGCTACTAAACTAAGACTAGCTATTAAAATTACTGTATAAGTTAAAGGTAAGAATGAAATTAATCCACCATATCTTCTTAAATCTTGATTATCAGATACGGCGTGTATAACAGCACCTGCACCTAAGAATAATAATCCTTTATAAAAGGCATGATTAATTAAGTGGAATATAGCAATATTATATGAAGATAATCCTATAGCTATAACCATCATACCCAATTGACTCATTGTAGAATAAGCAATAATTTTTTTAATATCTTGTTGGAATAATCCAATTAAAGAACTAAATACTGTAGTAACAGCACCCAATCATAAACATATTAATAAAACTGTTGAACTATATTCTATTAAAGGTGATGAACGTATTAATAAATAAACTCATGCCGTAACCATAGTAGCAGCGTGAATTAATGCAGATACAGGTGTAGGACCTTCCATAGCCATAGGTAATCATATATGAAGACCTACTTGTGAACTTTTTGCCATAGCACCTATTAATAAGCAAATTCCTATTATTGTTATAATATTTTCATTAATGTAAGGAGCAATTGAAAATACTGTACTATAATCTAAGTTACCTAAAGATCATAATAATATGAACATACCTATTGTTAAGAAAGAATCACCAACTCTGTTAGTTAAAAATGCTGATAATGAACTTTGGTTAGCTGCGATTATAGTAAATAAGAAACTAACTAAAAGGTATGAACAAACTCCAACACCTTCTCAACCAACGAACATTACTAAGTAATTATTTCCTGTCACTAATATGATCATCATAAAAGTGAATAAACTTAAATAACTGAAGAATCTTTGACTATGAGGGTCATGACTCATATAACCTATAGAATAAAAGTGTACTAGAGTACAAATTACTAATACAGGTAATAACATTGATACTGTTAAGCTATAAAATTGGAAATTTCATACCAATGTTAAATGAAAAACTGACAAATAATTTAAATAAAGTCATAGAAACAGAATTATTACTAAATCCAATTTCAAAAAAAACCGATAACGGCTAATACTGTAGTATGCTAATATACTTGAACAACCAATTAAACGACTAACTGTCACACCGACTTTTCTACCAAAAAAACCGGATACTATAGATCCTAATAAAGGTAATATAATAATACTTAAATACATTATTTATATTCTATTGAGATACTTCCTCTTAGTACTAATAAAAGGCTACTAAAATAGCCAAACCTAAAGCAGATTCTGCACCGGGCAACTACTATAATGTATATAGCATATGTTTGCCCTATTATATCATCAAGATTAATAGAACTTGTTAATATTAGGAATGTTATAGATAATAGCATTATTTCTATAGAAATAAGCATTAATATTATATTTTTTCTATTAAATACGAACCCTAAAATTCCTATTAAAAAAAGTACTAAAGTTAAACTCATATTTTTTAATTAAATATTTAATCAAATTATTCTAAACATGTTTAGTATAGACATTATAAATGAAACTATACTAGAGGCATCATAGATTCGAACTACAAATGTGATGGCCGTAACATCAAGTTTTACCATTAAACTAATACCTCTTTTAACTGATAATATTATTATAAGATAAAATATGCAATCTATGAATAGATAAAAAAGCTTAAATTAAGCGTTGTATAATCAGTGAACAAATTTGTCTATATTTACAGATTCTATAACTATAGGCATTGAACTGTGTAAGATTCCACATATTTCTGAACATTGTCCATAGAATACACCTTCTCTGTTAATAAATACTGATACTTGATTTAATCTACCAGGGTATGCATCAGTTTTTATACCTAATGAAGGACATGCGAATGAGTGTATAACGTCTCCAGATGTTATAACAAATCTGATGTGTGTTAATTCAGGTACTATAACTCTGTTATCAACTTCTAACATTCTTAATCCACCGTCTTCTAAGTCTGATTCTGGTACGATATATGAATCAAATTCTATAAATTCTTCATTAGAATCTATAAAATCAGGATATTGGTAACTTCAATATCATTGATGACCTTCTGCTATTACAGTCATTGAAGGATCATTAACTTCATCCATTAAATATAATAATTTAAATGAAGGGAATGCAATTAATATTAATATAACAGCTGGTGTTATAGTTCATATTAATTCGATTAAAGTACCGTGATTTAAGTATTTATTTGATATAGGTGCTTTTGTAGCAGCAAAATTTCTTATTATTGAGAATAATACTCATCCCACAGCGAATAAGATTAATACTAAGTAATACATAATATTATCATGTAATTCTATTAATCCTTCCATTTGTGGTGTAGCACTGTCTTGGAAGTAAATACCTCAAGCAACAGGTGCGTCAAAAGATACAAATGAATTTAATAAGTTTTTCATAATGTAATTATAACTAAATTTCTAATTGAAATAGAATTGTTTAATTTGTTGTTAGTAATCTAACAACCCCTACCCACCCTATTCTCTTTAAACTTTAAATAATACGCATTATGCAACGAATAATAAAAGTAATGACATCATTAAAGCGAATAATGCTGTAGCTTCTGAGAAAGCGAATCCTAAAATTGAGTAAGTGAATAATTGGTTTTTTAATGAAGGGTTTCTAGCAACACCTAAGATTAAACATCCGAACACTACTCCGATTCCAACTCCAGCTCCTGCTACACCTACTGTAGCTAATCCTGCTCCTAATATTTTTGATGATTGTAACATAATATTTGTATAATATTAAAAAATAAAAATCTCGTAAATTGTTGTGCTTTTTAGTTAGAAATATAAATTTCACAAAATAATAAAGACATACTTGTCATATTGCTAATATATTAATTAAATTTTATTAATTATTGATTATTTATTTTCTATAAATGTGTTAACAAAATTTTTTGATTTGTTAAAATAGTTGTATGATTGTCTACTATCTATTTTTAAGGCACCTTTACCTAATTCAAATACGAATCCAGCAGTAATAATACCTATAAATAGTAATACTATAATTAAACCATATACACCGTTTTCATATCCACTCATTCCAAATGGGTATATTACTAGTAATTCTAAATCTAACACTAGATACACTAATGCAAATATGAAGAATTTAACTCCGAATTGAGCTGAATTCTGATCTAAAAAACTATGAAAACCACACTCGAATATACTATACTTTTGTTGATAAGGATTATGAGGGGCTAATACAAAATTAAGTACTAAGGATAATATAGCTATAGCACATACAAGAATAAATAAGAGAGTAACACTACTCATTTAACAGTTAAATAAGATTTGTACCAATATGGTACCCATGCTTAGTCATTTTTTATTTATAAATATAAATTTTAATTTTTCTTTTTTTATTTTAGATATAACAAAAGCTATAGGACTTGAGATAGCTATTTTATTATATTTTTTGTTTAACACTTCTAACAACACTTCTATTTCTGTTCCAATACATAACCCTTTAATGTTAAGTTTTCTTAATAAAGTAATTACTTTATAATCAGGTTGTGTAAATAAAATTTCTTTAAATATTCCTAAGTAATAAACACCTCCTACTACACTTGTTAGTATACCCACTATAGATAAGAATACTAATCCTTTATCTAAAACTGCGCTTAATACCATCTGTTTACCAAAGAATCCTATTAAAGGAGGTACGCCTACAAATGAGAAGATTGTAATAGCTAAACTTATAGCTAATACTGGGTTTATATAGAAATAACCTTTTAATTGACTTACTAATTGTATAGGAGAGTTAGTTTTATCCATTAACTCTTCATGTTCTTTATTATCACTAGTATAGCAATATAAAGAGAAACCTATAGCAACTAATATAATAAATATATTTAAGTTACTTATTATATATTGTGTTAAATAGAATAAGAATTCTTGTGTTGATTCAACACTAGAAATTCCTAAAGCTAATAACATAAATCCTACGTGAGAGATTGTACTATAAGCTAATAATCTTTTAATTCTAAACTGAGTTAAACCTACAACTGTACCTACAATTAATGAGAATAATGAACTCATTAATAAGATAAATGTTCAGCTCATTTCTGAGAAACTATTATTAGTATAGTAAACTAATTGCAATAATAGGATAAATATAGATATTTTAGCAATTAAAGCTACAAAAGTTTTAACGATTGTAGGTATTGCGTCATAAACATCAGGAGATCAGAAGTGGAATGGTGCTGCACTTATTTTAAATAAGAATCCAATAGTAAATATTACAAATATTACTAATGATAAATTTATATAATAAGGTTTATATCATAAGTCTGTAGAACTTACGTCACTTATACTTGTTATAATATATAAGCCATCTAAACTTGTACTACCTGAGTTAGCATATATTAAAGCTGTACCTAATAAAATAAAACAAGAACTTAATCCACCTAATAAGAAGTACATTAAACCTCCAGTAGTAGATAATTCAGAGTTTCTATATATAGTACTTAATATATATAAACCATAACTTTGTAATTCTATAGCTAAGAAGATAGAAACTAAGTCATTAGTTGACATTAAGAATATTGCACCTTTTATAATAAATAATAAAATTAAAGGATATTCTATTATTTTAAGATGTTCACCCATTTTATTTATTATTTTTGTATTATAATAAACAAAGTTATTAAAAATTAAATCTTTAAAAGATGAATATTCTGGTACTCACACTTTTCTAGGATAAAAGCTAGTTAATGTTAATATTAATATACTAACTAAAAATAAGAAAATATGGAATATTTGTGTAAGATTTGTAACTAATAATAAACCTCCATGTAGAGCTATGCCTTTAGTAACTACACTTAAAGAGGCGATATCATTTAAGATACAATATGCTAATATAATCATAGCTATTCTATTATATAAAATAGATATGTCACGTCTCAAATTAACGGCATTTGAAAGTAAAAGAGAAATAATTGATAAAACTATCATGACTTAAATTAATAAAAAAATCTTCACCCTAAAGGGTTTAGCTAAACTAGCTAGCCTGGAAAAAGAATCGAACTTTTATTACCAACATATGAGGTCGGTGTTTTAACCGTTAAACTATCTAGGCTTAAGGGTGGATACTTGGATTTGAACCAAGAACTTACTGTGCCACATACAGTTGCTCTACCGATTGAACTATAACCACCTTTTATCTTGGAGTGATTCGAACACTCAATAGTAAATACCAAAAATTTATGACTTACCTATTAGTCCACAAGATAAAGTTTAAGGTAAACCCGACTTGAACGGGTAAGATATTATTATCCTATAGACCTAAACTATATATGTCTGCCAATTCCATCATTACCCTTATAGAACTTGTAGGAATCGAACCTACATTTTAATGATTAAAAGTCATACGCATTCACCATTATACTAAAGTTCCTTATGCTCGAGGTAAGACTTGAACTTACAACCAAAACAACTTCAACGTTCTGCTCGACCAATTGAGCTTCACGAGCTTATGGAGATATCAGGAGTCGATCCCGAATTAACGATATGCAAAATCGCAGTTTTACCAATTAAACTATATCCCCTAAAAATATCCGAAGAAGGACTTGAACCTTCAAGACTATAAGTCTACAAAGCTTAAGTTTGTTGTGTTTGCCAATTTCGCCATTCGGACTAGGGCTAAAGTGACTTGAACACTTATAAGTACTGTTATGAGCAGTATGCTTTACCTATTAAGCTATAACCCTTTATATTACAAATAAATCTAAAGAAAAAACGCGGCTAAAGGACTTGCACCAATATCTTTCGGGCATGAACCGAATATGTTTCTATTACAAATCCGCTTAGACTAGGCAGGATTCGAACTGCGGTGGTAGCATCGAAAGAGCTATGTCGTAACCACTTGACTACTAATCCTTTTAAGCCCAATGCAAGTATCGCACTTGCTTCTATTGATTACAAAACAATTGCATTACTTTTATGCTAATCAGGCATGTATTGATATATGTATAAATAGTAAATTATTAAATTAGTACTTTAATCTTTAAAATCTCTAGATTCTTACGGATAAAGCCTATAAATTCGTAGTATTATGCTACGTATATTTAAGAAATATCTTAAGATAAGCTTCGTGCCTATTATGCTTTCAGCACTTATCCTTAACCAACTTAGCTTTCCTGCCGTGTTTATGGCTATACATTATCTTAGGTGAAAGATACATCCCTATGTATTATCGAAATAATACAGATATATATACAAAAGTATATATATTTAATATTTGGGCACATAAACAACAGGTAAACCATAGGTTAGTAACCATAGTCTAACAATGTTAAACTCTTCTTGTTCCTTGCGTACAAAAGTTAGTTCTTATTTTATTCTAATTCCCCCTAGAGGATAGAAACCATACTGTCTCACGTCGTATTTAACCCAGCTCATGTAACTCTTTAATCGACGAACAGTCGCACCCTACATAGTTCCTGCGTCCATGAGGATAAGTTAAGCCGACATCGAGGTGCCAAACCGCGCACTCATTTTGTACACTCTTGCGCAAATTAGCCTGTTCTATATGTTATCATATTTTTATAATATTCCCATTTCTTTCAAAATGGTTCAGACTATGTCTTCATTTTTATTTTAAGCACATTGCTTTTACATATTTTAGTAGTATCCAAAAATATTTATTTTCCTCCTATTCAACCTTTAACCGCAAACGCTCCAATACGACGTTTAGATTTAGTTAATGAATAAGATACATTAGAATTAGAGTTTCCTCTAAATAACACTGAACTTAAACGTTTGAATGATGAATCTACATTCTTTAATCCCACCCTTTTCCATTTTAATGAAATAGATTTGATCCTATCCAGCCCCAATAACCGTTTTAGGTTAATCCTACCCTTTAACCTTCCTAATCTTATACCCCACCTCATATTTTTATAACCTATAGAGTTATAAATAGTATTATGAATTTCTTTTAGAAGTTTCCATGTATAGTACCTTAATAATCCATCTAAATTATTATTAGTGTTTAAATTAGATATGATTTTTAAGTCTTTATATTTATCTAAGAATAAATCAACATTGTTTTGACCTTTAACTAAAGTTCTTTCTTTTATTGTATTTATTTTAGGTAAATAAGCTCTATTTAAAATACTAAACATACTTTTAATATGATTCATTCTTGTTTTCTTTAGTTTTAAAGCTAAAGCTTTAATAAATAAATCTTTATTATATACTATAAATTTTAAATTTATTATTTTATATTCTATTTTCTTACCTATTATTTTATTAAATATATTACTTAATTTAACTAATAATATTTCCTTATTAAATTTATATTTATTAACACAATACATTAAATCATATTTTCTTAATAATCTTAAATATCTTTTTCAATATCTATTTATAATTACCCTTCATATTTTTTTTAAATAAAAATTTTTTAAAATTATAAATTTATTTAAATATTCTAATTTATATTTTAAAAATCTCTTTTTTAAATATATTATCTTATATCAAGCTGCATTTAAAATATTAACTTTTTCATTACTTAATATATCATAAATTTTATTTATATTACTTTTATATAATAAAAAATAACCTTTTATTAAATTTTTACTTATTTTTTTATTTATTTTTAAATATTTCTTTTTTAATAATTTTTTCTCTCTATTAACAATAAATAATATAATAATTACTTTATTATTAGTATGTTTAATTTCAACATTACTTACATATATTCTTCTTAAAAAATTACATCTTCTTTTTAATAATATCAATTTCTTAAATCCTATATATTTATCCTCTTTAAAATATAAATTAAAATAACTTTGAATAATTTTATTAATATTTACATCATTCATTTGTATATTTTTAAAATTATTTTTATTATAAAAATAAACAACGTTTTTTCATTCTTTTGAAAAAGAAGGTAAATATAAAACCCACCCAAATCCCCACTTTATTTTTAAAACACAATTTAATAATTTTATTAAAATCTTAATAATATTTCATGAATAATCATCCAAAATATTTCAATCCCCTCAAGAGAAAAAAATCATAATTTATATATTAAAAATATCTTATTATTATGTTCCCTATATCCTTACCTTTTACCTGTGTAAACCAAAACACTCCCTCAATTACCATTGAACCATTTTCAATTCCCATTTATAACATCCCACTTACAAATAATCTTCCCACCTTCCAAGAGTTATAGCTTTCGCCAACTGTACAATATAAAATATTAAAGGACAAACATCCCTAGCGTAACTTTTACAATAATCCAAGATCTTTCCTTGTTGCATCTTGTGATCCTATGCCCTGCTTACGCAACTGTAAGATTTGTAGATAATCAAACAGTAAGGCAGGATTAAGCCGTTGAGCTTTTTAGATATTGTAAACATAACTATCTAAAAGATAGCTAAAAGATATTAGAAGAGTTTCCATAATATCTTTATTATCTCTAATTTCTATATAGTGAAAATCCTACCTAATCTTAACTATATTTACAATAAATGCAAATATAATTAATTGTATATGATTAAGAATAGTTAAACTATTCAAAATAGCAAACAAAATATTTATAAATTTTTAGACACTCCTGTTTACTCTTTACAGGGTCTGTGCCCCACATAAACTGTCCCCTAGCGATAGTTCCTTACCAAAGGGTACTTACTATAATAAATATAATAAGTTGAATTAGGCTGATCTACTAGTATAAGCATACAGACTATAATTTAACAAATTGGCTCAGTAAAGCCACATAAATTACAATCTACTTATACTCCTAAACCAATTCATTCATATGAAAGAAAAATAAAGGTTTCTCATTGTCATAAATCAATTACCTTATAATCTGAAAATTGTCTATCATAATCTATAATTAGTGACAGTAAAGCTGCATAGGGTCTTCTCGTCTAACTAGAGTTAAGCAGTATCTGCACTGCTATTCCAATTTCACTGAGTCAATCATAGAGACAGCTGTTGTATCGTTACACCATTCATGCAAGACCGCATTTAACGGCCAAGGCATTTCGCTACCTTAGGACCCTCACGTTAAGGCCGCCTTTAACCGGGGTTTCCGTCGACATCAAATAGTAGTATATTCAATTATCTCTGTTAACCAGCCGGCACCGGGCAGATATCACACTCTATACTTAGATTTTTAATCTTTCAGCAGAGTGCTGTGTTTTAATTAAACAGTCGTACAACATTATTTCATGCTTCTTCCTCTTTACTTGATATTAATCAAGAATAATGAGCCCTCCTTATTCCGAAGTTACGGTAGTCAATTTGCCGAGTTCCTTTATGATTGTTAGCTCATTTACGCCTTCGTATTCTCTACTAGCTTACTTGTTTCAGATTCTAGGTACGGTTATTCTTCATTTATAGAAGCTAAGCTAACTATAAATATATTTACTATTTTTCCAGTACATTTTACACTAAAATGTCGTCCTTAGTAAAAAAGATTTTCTCATCGTTTAAATCTTTAGATAATATAAACTTAGAGGCCGTTACTTAAATATATCCATAAGCTTAAGGCGGAAAATTTTCTTTTAGTTACTCATGTCACCATTCTCACTTGAGTTAAATCGTTATCATTCTATTTAAAAAATAAAACTCATAATTTAGCTCAACGTTCTGCTACCCCATTGAATTATAATAATAATAATATTATAATATATAATGGACAAGGTTTCGGTATATTGTTTAGATCCGTTATATTTTCGATGCTTTTATAACTTAACAAGCGCTCTGTTACGAGGTCATAAAATTATGGCTGCTTCTAAGCCTATCTCCTTGTCGACTTTAATAAAAACCTTCTTAATTTCACTCAACTAATAATTTAGGAACCTTAACTCTTGTTCTGGGCTGTTTCCCTTTCGACATACAACCTTATCATTCTATGTCTGATCATTCAAAATACATCTTTGCCATTCCGAGTCTACATACTCACTGATAAAACCTTCATGGTCCCCCAATTTGTACAATATAAAACGTATAAAACGCCTTGTCTGAGATTAAATTCTGTACCTGCTAAGATGTTTATTTAAATTGCCTACTATTATAGGTTTCGCAGAAAACCAGCTATCCAAGTCAGTGTTGTCTTTCACTACACCTACCACAGTTCTTCGGAGATTTTTGCTACAATCACCCGTTCGGACTTTTATAATCCTGACTATGGTAAAATCACCTGGCTTCGGGTCTAACTTTAGACACTTATTCGTTATTTTAACGTTCGGTTTGACTACGCATGCTAATACAGCTCGCATCTAATGTTAACTTGGTGACCCATTATGCAAAAGGTACGTTCTTTTTATCGAACTGCTTATTAAAACTACTATTTTTGTTTTTGTTCCCCATGGTACTTTTCACTATCGCTGATGTATTATATTTAGCCTTTGAGGAAGTTCCCCAATGTTTAAACAGTTTTGATACCGTTCTACTTTTTAGGCTCCTCTACTTCCGCTCACGCTATTCATAGAATCTCTTTTGATTTCTTTTCCTGAAGTTACTAAGATATTTCAATTCCACTTCGTTTAGTATTAGATTTCTCTTAGAGTTTATATACTTATAAGATCTTTATCTTATTTATATAACTAATTCTCTTTAATACATAGCTTAAATTCCATAATAGTTCCTTTATATACTTATATATTTATAATTAATAATTATATATCAGTTTTCTTTAAGACTATATTTCTAATAGTTCTAATAATCGAACTATGATTATCCTCGGGTTGCTAGGGATCGAACCTAGTTACTCTCCGTCCCAAACGAAGCGCCTTACCAATCACATTTATTCCTTAAATGTATTATTAACTAAATATTTATAAATAAAACTTACACTAGATATAATTATTATTTTACTAATATTTATTCTATATTTAGCTCGATCATTAACTTCTGCGTAAAATCTTTTACAAAATTTTACTAT